ATAGGAATTTTCTTGTTAAGACCCTATGAATCGATTAAAACCTGAGATTCATACTAGAACCACGATGATTCAATAAAAAATCATAAGCTACGCCAAGGATTCCCTGAGTAAGAATCATTGGATCATCACGTATTCCATGAATTATCCATTGAATTATAGAAAATATAAAATGACTCGAAAAAAGAAAGATTTTCTTTTGATTTTTCAAACCGTTTGAAATGAAATTTTTTTTGGAGTCCGGACACGAGGTCAAATATTAAGTATGAATCATAGTTCAAATATTTCTGAATGCAGTTCATATATTTCGTGTTTCAGATACTCAAATAAATATCCGACGAAGTAGAACCATCTTTATCAAGGTGCCAGACCTATTTTCTGTACAATCAATAGAATCAATTATAACAAGTCACACACTCATATTCCGGAAATACAGAAAGAAATAAATTTCACGATCGAACTACCAAACAAAATAGAATAGGCCAGGGATCCGAGTTCTAACTGATTGATTTTTTATTCAAAAGCTAGGGCCTTTGTGATTTTTAATAATTCATTGAAATTCCATCCAATAAAACGGAAGAATTATAAATCTCCAAAATAATAGAGAGAAATACTGCAAATAAGGCCATTGCGACACCCATCAAAGGAGTTGTTCCCCACCCGGGAGCTACTTTACCATATTCCGAATTCAATGGTTTTAATAAACTCCCTACAGTAGTTCGTCTTGGGACCGATTTAGAATTATTCTCAACAGTTTGTGTAGCCATAAATCCTATTATATTCATTGAGATCTGTTGACTTTGTATACCATTCCACTGTAAATAAACGATCTTATGATAGATCCGTTGGGGTCTTGAAATTATATAATCATAATGGAAACAGCAACCTTAGTCGCCATCTTTATATCTGGTTTACTTGTAAGTTTTACCGGGTACGCCTTATATACCGCTTTTGGGCAACCTTCTCAACAACTAAGAGATCCATTCGAAGAACACGGAGACTAGTCAAAATAATGAGCCTCCCAACATTGGGAGGCTCATTACTTCAATTCATAGAATGAAAAAAAATTTCACTTTTTAGTTGGAACTTTAGGCGGTTCTCGAAAAAAGATAGCGAAAAAAATTATCCCGAGAGTCGAGACTAAAAGGAATGTATAAACCAATGCTTCCATAGATTCAATCGTGGTTTACAATTATAGCTTTCCTACCTGTTTGTTTTTTTTTTTAGTTATTTTCTTTTTTGAAATCATCTAGAAAGAGCAAAGCGGTGATTCAAATCCACTCCAGTACTCTATGTAAAATTCTTGCAAAAGAAAATAGAGGCGAAAAATGCTAAAGCAGTCTTGTATCAGACTGCTTGTCTTCTTGTAGTTGGATCTCCAACTTTTTGGAATGTTCCAAACTCGACTTGAGCATCCAAATCTGGGTCAATACCAGCAAAAACATCTCTGAACAAAGTTCTAGAACCATGCCAAATGTGTCCGAAGAAGAAGAGCAAAGCAAATGAAGCATGTCCAAAAGTAAACCAACCCCTTGGACTGCTACGAAAAACACCATCAGATTTCAAAGTCGCACGATCTAATTCAAAAATTTCACCCAATTGAGCACGTCTAGCATATTTTTTCACAGTAGCAGGATCACTATAACTGACTCCATTGAGTTCGCCGCCGTAGAACTCGACGGTTACACCTACCTGTTCAACACTATATTTCGATTCGGCCCTTCTAAAAGGAACATCAGCTCTAACAATCCCGTCGCCATCTACCAAAACGACTGGAAATGTTTCAAAAAAAGTAGGCATACGACGTACAAAAAGCTCACGCCCCTCTTTATCTCTAAAAATAGGGTGTCCTAACCATCCAACTGCTATTCCATCTCCGTTATCCATGGAGCCCGCCCGGAATAATCCTCCTTTTGCCGGATTATTGCCAATATAATCATAAAAAGCTAATTTTTCAGGAATTTTAGACCAGGCTTCAGATAAACTTTGATTTTCTGCTAACCCGGCACTAACTCTTCGATATATTTCTTGCTGGAAGTAACCCTGATCCCATTGATAACGAGTCGGACCAAACAATTCGATGGGAGTAGTTGCTGAACCATACCACATAGTTCCAGCAACAACAAAAGCCGCAAAAAAGACAGCCGCGATACTACTTGAAAGTACGGTTTCAATATTTCCCATACGCAATCCTTTGTATAGACGTTGTGGCGGTCGGACGCTAAGATGGAATAGACCCGCTAATATACCCAATGTACCTGCTGCAATATGATGAGAAGCTATTCCTCCCGGAACAAAAGGATCAAAACCTTCCACGCCCCACGAAGGATTTACAGGTTGTACTTTTCCTGTTAGTCCATAAGGATCGGACACCCATATTCCAGGACCGTACAAGCCTGTTACATGAAATGCACCAAAACCAAAGCAAGCCACCCCGGAGAGAAATAAATGAATTCCAAAGATCTTGGGCAAATCCAAAGAAGGTTTTCCTGTACGTTCATCACAAAATATTTCTAGATCCCAATAGACCCAATGCCAGATAGCTGCCAAAAAGCATAAGCCGGAAAACACAATATGTGCCCCGGCTACACCTTCGTAACTCCAAATACCTGGATTCGTTACAGTCCCTCCTGTGATACTCCACCCTCCCCATGAATTGGTTATTCCCAAACGTGTCATAAAGGGGATAACGAACATACCCTGTCTCCACATTGGATCAAGAACAGGGTCAGAAGGGTCAAAAACGGCTAATTCATACAGAGCCATCGAGCCCGCCCAACCAGCAACCAGAGCTGTATGCATTATATGAACGGAAAGCAAACGGCCGGGATCATTCAATACAACGGTATGAACACGATACCAAGGCAAACCCATGGAAAATACCCCTTTATCAAAGAAAAATAGACACTAAGTAACTTTATTGCATTGGCAAAGACTCTACTATGACTATTCTATGGACCCCACTTATTCAGTGGATTATTTCCTAACAAGGATTAGGTTAATATTTATTCTATTGTGTTCGTAGGAATAAAGAGAAGCAGATTTATTCTATACTCGATAAGTACCAATACGCAATGGGGGTTGATACCTTTTTCTATGAGTAAATGAGTGCATCCTAATTTCTGATTAGAAGGATACGTTCGTAACAAATTTCCTTTATTTATTTCTTTTTTCTTTCTGAATTTTTGTAATTTACGGATAAAATAACTATGAGAAAGCCAATATTCTAAAGACAATAAAACCATATTCTTACGTTTCCACATCAAAGTGAAATATAATATTTAGTTCGTTTTTATTTCAATTCATGCCTATTGGTGTTCCAAAAGTACCTTTCCGAAGTCCTGGAGAGGAAGATGCATCTTGGGTTGACGTATAGTGCGGCTTGTCAGATATATTGGGTCATATGGGATTTCCCCGTTCTCTCCCCCGATCGAGATATCCTCCGTTTCGCCCAAGAAAAATAAATTGAATCATCAAAAAATTGGAGCGTGAAGTGCAATTAGATCTATTGTTTGGGGATTCATAGTACTATTATCAATTATCAATTAGAATAATTTATGGTTGGCTCCGTTTGGACTAAAAAAAATGAAGTTATTCAGGCTCCGTTTAGAAAAAACCCAATTGGTAACATATCTATGATTACTACGTGTATCATAAAAGATTTCTGTTTATTTTTTGGAAAGTCAAAACAAAAAGAAATGGTGCTAGGAAGATTTGTTCTATATGTGCAAATCCAAATCGGGCGGATCTTTCCCCGGAGTAGAGCATAAACCTAAAAAGAAGAAAGAGACCCATTCAGGAACAAGAAAATTTCATCATGATTCAATACAAATCAGGATGAAACAATACATCAATGAGAAGTTAATTCGATAAGTTTAGTGATTTTTTTCTATTCTAAGATAAAGAAGTCAAAATTCGTCTTTATTAAAAAATCGAAGAAAAAGTCCTTTCATTAGAAGTTATAAAAAATCTGCTATGAAAAAGCATAGAAAAAAGAAAGAGGACTGGAATCTATACATTGATTCTTTTTTTTTCATAATTTTTTTTGAACCGTATGCATCAAAAGGTGCATGTACGGTTCCTAAGGGATAGAATTTTACTTTTACCCTAATCAACCGACTTTATCGAGAAAGATTACTTTTTTTAGGCCAAGAAGTTGATAGCGAGATCTCGAATCAACTTATTGGTCTTATGGTATATCTGAGTATAGAGGATGATACCAAAGATCTGTATTTGTTTATAAACTCTCCTGGCGGATGGGTAATCCCTGGAGTAGCTATTTATGATACTATGCAATTTGTACGACCAGAGGTGCATACAATATGCATGGGATTAGCCGCGTCAATGGGATCTTTTATACTGGTTGGAGGAGAAATTACCAAACGTCTAGCATTCCCTCACGCTTGGCGCCAATGAGGTTTTTTATTTGAGAGAAAAAAGAAAACTATGCCTTCGCCATATGAATATTAAGTAATAATAGCATGGCACTTCGAATTCGATATGCAAAAATTTTCTATTGTTTTTTTTTTCTAAAGATTCGATTATGTATCGAGAGAGTAGTATGAGATAAAAGGGATTTCCGATTTTCTCTTATCTATCGGGAGTTCAATTCAGCGTCACAAACTTTTTTTTGTTTTCACACCGAAGAGCTCTTAACAATACAATATTTATTTATGTTTAATGTTTCAAAAAAGAGTCCGAAAAAAAAACAAGATTTTTCCTTTTTTGGTTGCATCAAAAAGAAACTTTGGGATTGCTGAATAAAAGACAAAAATAATATTATTTTAAAATAGAAAGCAACGGAGCCATCATAGTATTTTTTAACTACTGTGAAAGAAAGGGTGGCAATTTGATCATTTAACCTTCTGGACTGATAGATTTGATTTTTATCTTTCTTGAATGCAAAGGAAGGGTCCATTTTATTTTAGAGCCGTATGCAATGCACAAAAATAATGCCCGTACGGTTGTTCAATTCTATCTTTTTTCTATTATTCTTTATCTTTCTGTTCGGTTCATCATACCAGATTCTATCATCAGGGTAATGATCCATCAACCTGCTAGTTCTTTTTATGAGGCACAAACGGGAGAATTTATCCTGGAAGCGGAAGAACTGCTGAAACTACGCGAAACCCTCACAAGGGTTTATGTACAAAGGACGGGCAGACCTTTATGGGTTATATCTGAAGACATGGAAAGAGACGTTTTTATGTCAGCAACAGAAGCCCAAGCTTATGGAATTGTTGATCTTGTAGCAGTTGAATGAAAAAAGTGGATTTTGTGCAAATCCGTGATTTGAGAGTATCTCCAAGTTTACTATTTTAAATAGAATAGATTCATAATCATCCGGTTAGGATCAATCTAAACCAGCCCATTATGTCTATGATTTACCATGCCAACGATTAAACAACTTATTAGAAATACAAGACAGCCAATTCGAAATGTCACGAAGTCCCCTGCTCTTCGGGGATGTCCTCAGCGTCGAGGAACATGTACTAGGGTGTATGTGCGACTCGTTTAAATCATGAGCTGGTCAAAAAAAAAAAAGCAAGAAAACCGCTTTCCAGTATGAATGATCAGTACCAGTAAATAGGATAGGATGGAAGAAGGCACTCCATTCACTATCGAAAAACAACCAAGTCGATCCCTTTATTATTTATTATTGTGTATGAAGTTTATGGTTTTCATTGGTGCAAATCCAACCAACTAAATTTAATTTAAGATGAGAAGTAATTCTCCATTGGTAATAAATAGTTACCATTAAGCGGAGGAAATCTTATCTTAAAAAAAAAAACAAAAAAATGAAGTTCCCACTCGGTCAAGAACGGACTACGAGGGTCAGTTACCCCCAGCTAACTTTCATAATTAAATACCGTTACTGTATAGGTGGGTCTTGTTGTGAAAGACCTATTACTGGATTATTCATAGGTAGAGCCAAAAATGTGATGTGAACTATACAAGTTACCAATAACATTGATTAAATGTAAAGGCTCCGGTGTATAGAAAAGACCTCACCGTTTAAGAAATAACCATAGAAACGATGGAACCCACGATTTATTTATCCATTTAATTTTCTTTTTTTTTTTTACTATGACTCTATTTTATTTTTGACACCTAGCAAAAGAAAATTTCTTATTTCTTTCGTATTTCGCCGTAAAATAGCTAAAAAAATCGTGGTCGGGAAGGTTATAGTAGCCAAAGCCATTGGAATTTGTATTTTATACATTGGAAAAATTCGCTTGGTTATTAATAGACCAGGACGAAGGAAAGGAATAACTGAAAGGAAAAAAATCAATTAGTTATTCGTCAAAGTTTTATTTATTCAATGACCAGAATTAAACGCGGATGTGTAGCTCGGAGACGTAGAACAAAAATTCGTTTATTTGCATCAAGCTTTCGAGGGGCTCATTCAAGACTTACTCGAACTATTACTCAACAGAAAATAAGAGCTTTGGTTTCGTCTCATCGGGATAGGGATAAGCAAAAGAGAAATTTTCGTCGTTTGTGGATCACTCGGATAAACGCAGTAATTCGAGAAAAGGGAGTATCCTATAGTTATAGTAAATTAATACATGATCTATACAAGAGACAGTTGCTTCTTAATCGTAAAATATTGGCCCAAATAGCTATATCAAATAGGAATTGTCTTTATATGATTTCCAACGAAATCAGAAAAGAAGTCGATTTGAAAGAATATACCGGAATAATTTAAACGGAGTTCCCCGGAGAATGAACTCCGGGAAGATGGGCTCGAAATAACTATCAGAAAATATTCTAAAGTAGTCAAAATGAATGAACACATTCACTACAACACGATAATAAAAAATAAAATCTGGATTCTAAGATTTGTCGAATAAAACACCAATCCACGTTTGAGTTTGGATTGGAATTTGATTCAAGTTAACAAAGAATAAGCCTATTTAGTTCGGGTTCTAAGGCCAGTAGTTCTAGCGGTCGACTCGACTCTTTCAAATTGTTTCTCATTATTGAGAAAAGGTAACAAAGATAAAATACGAGCTTGTTTTATAGCAATAGTAATTAATCGTTGTTGTTTCAAGGTCAATCTATTCACTCGTCTAGATAATATTTTTCCTTGTTCACTAATAAATCGACTAATTAAACTCATGTTTCTATAATCAATTCGATCCCCCGATTGAATCGGGGGCAAACGCCTACGAAAAGATCGCTTAGATTTAAGAAAAGGTCGCTTGGATTTATCCATGGTTTGTTTGTTTAATTTATTTCTTATCCCGAAAATCCTATTTCTTAATTGTCATTTTAACCTCAAATAGGATTATATTTTATTTAATATAGGTTCTTTCTATATAATGTCATTTTTGCCCTTTCCTTGAAAGGAGAAAACAGACTTGATTCAATCTATTTCTTTATTTCCCCATGAATCATATGTTTGTAACAATAGGGACAGAATTTTCTCAATTCTAATCGATTAGGCGTATTGTGCCGGTTCTTTTGAGTAATATATCTGGAAATGCCCGTCGATACCTT